AATTATATATCGCCTATTTTGGATGATATGTTTTTGGTAGGAAGTTTGTGTATATATGTATATGTGTACTTGTATTTAGCAGGGTCAAAAACTTATAAATATATAATTTTATAAGTGTTATTTTAAGGTGTGTATATTGGTGTATATTTGTTTATTTGTATTTATAGGTGGATTTAGCATAGTTAGTATATAAATGTTTGTATTATAAAAAATTTATATATTTGAACAAAGTTTTTCTATCTATAAAATCAGATAGTGGTATTAGTATAATAAAATACACGAAATAAATTAAGGTGGATATTTGACCTATTATTATGTAAGGGTCTTCTACTGGTTGTGAGCCTATTCATGTTAGTAATAAAAAGTTTCCCATAAATATCCAATAAGATACCTTAGAGATTGGTTTGAATGAATTTGATCTTTGTAGCGCAATATGTGTGAATGGTAGTAAATATAAAATTAATAAACTGCCCGCCATGGCTACTACTCCTCCCAATTTGTTTGGAATTGACCTTAGTATTGCGTATGCAAATAGGAAATATCATTCAGGTTGTATATGTACTGGTGTTACTAATGGGTTTGCTTGTATATAGTTTTCTGTGTCACCTAATAAATTTGGTGTAAAAAATATTAGGATTGATAATAGTAGGCTTAGTAAAAAAATACCGTATATATCTTTGTATGAAAAATAGGAGTGAAAGGGTATTTTGTCTATATCAGAACGTAGCCCTACAGGATTAGATGAGCCGTTGTGGTGTAGTAGGATCATATGAGCGGCTCCTAATCCTGCTAGTGCAAATGGGAGAAGGTAATGTAAACTGAAAAATCTGTTAAGAGTGGCATTAGAAACGCTAAATCCTCCCCACAACCATTGTACTATGTCATTTCCTACGTATGGAATTGCTGACACTAGATTGGTTATTACTGTAGCACCTCAGAATGACATTTGCCCCCAAGGTAATACATAACCTATAAAGGCTGTAGCCATCATTAGTATATATATTGTTACTCCTGAAAATCATAGTTCTTTTTTCATGTAGCTCCCATAATACAAGCCTCTTCCTATATGTATATACACACACAAGAAAAATAGTGAAGCTCCATTTGCATGAGTGTATTTTAATATAAACCCATAATTTACATCTCTCATAATATGAGCTACTGATGAAAAGGCTATATTAGTATCGGAACAGTAATGCATAGATAAGAAAACTCCGGTTATTATTTGAATTATTAGACATAGTCCTAATAATGAACCAAAATTTCATAGATAACTTATGTTTGAAGGGGAAGGTAGATCTATTACTAAATCATTAATGATTGTTGCGAGGGGGTTGTATTTTCTTGTTCTCATTATTGGATAAAAGGATATGTAAAGTTTGCATTGATTAATAGGGGTTTTATACCCAATATTATTGTAAGTGTTATGAGTAGTAGTGGTGTTTGAAATTCTCTTCTTGTTAGGTCTCTCGAGAATAAAGTAAAGTGTGATGGTTGTCCAAATGATATTTTATTAAATAATAATAGGCTGTAAACTCCCGCCAGGAACATTCCCAATAATGGAGGTATTATTCCTACTCATGTGAGTTGTGCTATTGATAGTGTTGACATGAATTCACCTATAAAATTTATGAATACAGGAAATGCTATGTTGCCCAATATTAATAGAAAAAATGCTGTTGTGAATATGGGCATAGTATAAACTATTCCTTTATAATATTTAATTATTCTAGTGTGGAATCTATCATATAAATTGGTTACTACAATAAATAAGCCTGAGCTAACAAATCCATGTGCTACCATTAATATTATACTGGCTACTAACCCTTCGTATGTTTTTGAGAATATAGCTATTATTACTAATCCCATATGGGCTACTGAAGAATATGCGACTAATTTCTTTGCATCTGTTTGACGGCATGTAGTTAAACTTGCATATATTATTCCTATTGCGCTGAGAGTTATTATAATAGGTGAAAAAAATTGTGAAGCATAAGGAAATAAAGTTCAAGAAAATCTTAAAAATCCATACCCCCCTAATTTTAATAAAACACCGGCTAGTAAGACAGAACCTGCTACAGGAGCTTCAACATGTGCTTGGGGTAATCATATATGGAAAGGTATTTTAGGTATTTTTACTGCTAAACTAAGAAAAAAGCCTAAAAATATCCATATTTGTATTGATTCGGGGGTTTTTTTCATGAATAGTGTTTGATAGTCTAATGAACCATGCAGGTTGTACAAGATAAATATACCAAGAAGCATAAATAAGGATCCAACTAATGTGTAAAAGAAGAAATAGTAAGCTGCTCTCTCTTTTTCTTTTCTTGAGCCTCAGATTCCAATTATTAAAAACATAGGTATTAATATGCTTTCAAATGCTATGTAAAATATTAATATATTTAATGAAGTAAATACTATTATTAGTAATAGTTGTATGGATAGTATAGCTATTATAAATTCTTTGACTAAGAAATTAACATTATTCCAGCTTATTAATATACATATTGGAATTAACAGATTAGTTAATATTATGAAAGGTAAAGATATTTCATCAACACCGAAATTTATGGGTCCTCAACTCACATGTAGGCTTTCTACCATTCATTGTGAGTTAAAGGTAAATTGAATTAAGTATTTAGATTCATTTAGTATTCATAGAATTATAGATAACCATAAATTTATAAAAGACGAGGTTAATCCTATTTTTTTTATTAAAAAATGTTTGTTTTTGTTTAATAACATTATTAATATAATGGTTAATATAGTTATTACAATAATTGATATTATCATATTAAATGGTAGGTAGTCCCCCACAAGCTATAACTATACTTCCTGAGACGACAAGTACCCCTAAACTTAGAGGTAGGTATGATTTTCATAATAATGTCATCAGTTGGTCATATCTAATTCTAGGAAATGATGCTCTTATCCATACAAAAAACATAGCTATGAAGCTGGTTTTTATTCCTAGTATTAATGTTGAATTGATTCCTGCTAATGTTCATCCCCCTAAAAAAAGTAGTGAAAACAAACCGGACATAAATATTATGTTGGCATATTCAGCTAAGAATAATAATGCAAAAGACATTGAAGAATATTCTACATTGTACCCAGAAACCAGTTCAGATTCCCCTTCTGTTAAGTCGAATGGGGCTCTATTTGTTTCTGCTACTAGGGAAATTAGGAACATTATTGAACATGGTAATAAAGCCATTAAAAAAAATGAAGTATTATTTTGTAGTCAGACTATTTTTGTTATATCTAATGAGCCAACACAGAATATAACTGATAGTAATATAAGACCCATACTTACTTCATAACTAATCATTTGGGCAGCTGCTCTTAAAGATCCTAGGTAAGCATATTTTGACATACTAGATCAACCTGACATTAATACCGCGTAAACGCTAACTGAAGAGATAGCAAGTATTAATAATATAGTTAAGTCTATATTTGTATAAATATTATTTACAGAATATGGGAATACACCCCATATTAATAGTGCTAGTGTTAAAAATAAAATGGGTGATATAAAATAAATTAATAAATTTGTGTGATTTGGTAATACCATTTCTTTAGTGAATAACTTGGCACCGTCTGCTAGAGGTTGTAGTAACCCATATATTCCCACTACGTTTGGCCCTTTTCTTGACTGCATATATCCTAATACTTTACGTTCAGCTAATGTTAGGTAGGTTAATGATATTAGTACGGGAATAATTATTATAGATATTTTAGTAATATTGATTATTGTGTTCATTACCCTTTTAGTGTATTCAATAATTTTATTGATATCTTTCCTCTTAATCTAAAGTAGGCAACTATAATTGCTAATCCAATAGCTGATTCTGCTGCTGCTATTGTTAATATAAATAAAGTAAATATTTGTCCCATAATTTGTTCATAGAACATAGTAGTTACTATAAATATTATTGAAGTCGATAATAACATTAATTCAATAGACATCAATATTATTATTAAATTAGATTTATTTAATGAAATTCCTAATACTCCTAATAAGAATATAATAAATGAGGAAGCGATGATGTATTTTATTCCCATTCTAAACCCCCCTTTATTCATTCATAAATCAACCCTCAAGTTAATATAGCTAAGAATAATATAACTATTCAGAATCCTAATATAGTTGTTAAATAAGATGATATTGACCATGGAAATAATAATGATATTTCTAGATCAAATATTAAAAATAATATACCTATTAAAAAAAATCTAATAGAGATGGGTGATCCTAAGTTATCATATGGAGAAAAGCCACATTCATATACTGATGTTTTCTCTTTATCAGGAGATGTATCGCTTAATAGTAGAGACGCTAATCCTATTAGGGACGATAGTAATAGGCTAATTATTAAAATTATTAGTAGTTTTTGATATGTTATGAAAATCACGGTTTATTTGTAAAAAAGAGTCTTGTCGTTTAGTTAAGAAAGAGTTGTTTAATGTAAGCAATATTCCTCCTATCATACCAACTAGCAATATTATACTTGCTAATATAAAATAATACCCATAAAATGAATATAATTCTAAGCCTATAGTTTGTATGTTAGTTAAATTTTTGGGAATTAATAGATTTTCTAGATTTTTGCTATCAGAATTAATGTTTATATTTAATATTATCGTTAATAAATTAATAACCAGTATCAAGCTAATAGGTAAGACTGTTTCTAAGCTTAAATCTGGGTTTGGAGAATAAAAGTTTAACATCATTAATACAAACACGAATAATATTGCAATAGCTCCTACGTATACTATTAACACAGTTAAAGCTATAAAATTAGCTTCCATTTGTATAAATACTATAGATGAGCCTATAAAAGTCATTACTAATCATATTATTGAATGTACAGGATTAATAGATGTAATAACCATAGTAGCGAATATGATGGTTAAAATTATAAAAACAGGGGAGATCATTTAACAGTTTTCAAGGAAAAGTTCCCTTTCCCTCACTATGTTACGACTTGCTTTGACTTCTAATAATTATTTATTGGTTGTAAAAGGTGACGGGCAATTTGTACTAACGTTTGAACTTGTTCACCGAAACCTTCTAATTTTCGATTACTATTAAATTCTATTTCAATAAATTTTCAAATTATATTCAATTTTGTTTTTTGTTTCCCACAAAAATTGTATTGCATAATTCCCTTATCATAAAGGCCATAATACCTGACTTTGTCTATTTGTAGATTAGGTTTGTTTTTGTGATAAACACAAACTAATGACGGCCATGCAGCGCTTGTGTATCTAGATAAGGTAAGGTGCTATGCGGAGTATCATATTAAATTACACAATCCTCTAATTAGAATACGAACAGCCAAACTTTTTGAATTTCAATCAATTGATTATACTACTCAGGCGAATTAGTTATTTTTATTAAATTTAATTTTAGTTTAGGTAATAGGTTACTGGGGTATCTAATCCCATTGGCTTTCTATTGTTTAATGTTTCATTTAATATAAAGGTAAAGTCTTCTTAGTAATGTTATTGGATTTAATTTCTTCATTACTTGTTGCTCCTTTAATTTAAATTTGTTTGTTAATTAAACATTCTTTGAGCCTGTTTTGAAATAAGGCTTGAATTTCAGGTCTAACCGCGTCTGCTGGCACCTGATTTGACAATTCTTTATATTTTTCTGCATCTAGTAAGAACTAATTTTGCAATATCCTATACTGCTGTATTATATGATTCATTGTTTCAGTAAAAATGTGGAAGTTTCTAATTGTTTTAGGAATCATTCTAATCATTAAATGATATTCCTGGTAATAGTATGCTTCATTATGCAAATTTACTCACCTGTTCGCATTCACTAACATGTATTAAAAAAATAAATGTATATAAAAACCCCCAAAGTCAAAGGGGTTAGTCATAACAATAAATAATGAAGAACATAATATTATTAATATTGCATAATTGAATAAGTAACCTGTTTGTAGTGAAGTTAAATTTTTTGATTTATTAGATATTAAATATATGAGTCCTGATGGACCCAATTTCTCTAAAATTCCGGTATCAAACGTTTTGAATGTAACCCTATACCCTTTGCTTAATACAAAACTTATTATAAATTTATGTGTAATTTTATCAAAGTCTCAAGCTGATATTAAAAATTGGTACAAAAAGTTGATTCTGAATTTAAAAAATAATTTTCAAGAATATTTAGATATTATAAACAACATTATGCCCGTAATAGTTCCGATTAATGAAACTATTAGGGGTGCCATTTTAAACTCTAGATTGATAATTGGGTGGATCATATCTTCAATTATTGAATAACTAAAAATAAAACCGGATAATATACTACATATACTAAGTATTATAAGTGGGGTTACTATAATTGAATTGCTTTCCTTAGATTTATGTCAATAATAGTAAGGTGAGTTATTAAATAATAAGAATGTCCTGCTTATTAATTTGAAAGAATAAAAAGCGGTAATAAATGTTGCTAATAACCCTAACCATGAAGCATATATAATATAATATTGTTGAAATGATAATTCAAGTAATAAATCTTTTGAATAATATCCTGATAAAAAAGGAAAACCAGCTAATGCAAGTGAACCTATAAGTATAAAACTGTAGGATAGTGGTTGTGATATTATATTACCTCCCATCTTTCTTGTATCCTGTTCGTCTAGAAGACTGTGAATAACAGATCCAGCAGCTAAAAACAATAAGGCTTTAAAAAAAGCATGGTTTATTAAGTGAAATAATGCTAATGAATAATAGGATAACCCACAAGAGAATACCATAAAACCAAGTTGACTACATGTAGAGTATGCTATGATTTTTTTTATGTCATTTTGAGCTAATCCAACTGTTGCAGCAAATAATGCAGTTAATGAACCTATGATTACAGTAATAATCAAAATAGAAGATGATCCTTCAAAAATGGAAGAAGATCTAATAATTAAATACACACCAGCTGTAACCATAGTTGCAGCATGAATTAAAGCGGAAACTGGGGTAGGTCCCTCCATAGCATCCGGAAGTCAAGTGTGTAATCCTATTTGAGCAGATTTACCTACAGCTCCTAATAGTAGAAGTAATGGTATTAATAAAGGTATTTTATCAGCTATAGGAAATACAACCATAAAATTTAAAGACCCAAAATTTATTCATATTAATATTATGCTAGCAATTAGGCAAGCGTCTCCAACCCTATTAATAAGCATTGCTTTTATAGCGGCCTTATTAGCTTGTATTCTACTATATCAAAAGTTTATTAACAAATAAGAACATAAACCTACTCCTTCTCATCCTATAAATAACTGGAGATAGTTTTGAGATGTTACTAATATTAACATAAAAAATGTAAATAAAGATAAATACCCCATAAATCTAATAGTATGGGGATCTCCTGACATATAAGATGTGGAATAAACATGTACTAGTAAAGAAATAATATTAACTATCATAACCATACTTATAGAGATTTGATCTATGAAAAAAGATAGGTTAGTGTTTAATAAAACACAATTTATTCATTCCCCATATTTTACGGTAATATTTGATTCAGTGATAATTATTTCATAAAAAAATATAACAGAAATTAATGTAATAACTAACATGTTTATACAGGAAATAATATTACTGCCTTTAATACCTATCTTTCTTCCAAACAATAACAATAACACAGAGTTAAAAAAAGGAAAAAATAGAATTAACGTAAACATTTAAAACGAAGAAATAGTAGCTCAATAAATAATTTGAGATAATGCTTGAGGAAAAACTAGTATAAAAATAATAAAATAAGATGTAAGACCTAACACTATTGTGTTATTAACAGGTTCTTTATTAGGGATTAGTATTTTTTTCCACAGGAGAAAGTGCTTGTCTTGCTGAAAATACATAATTTTTACTAATCTTAAATAATAAGCTCCACCAATCATTGCGCATACTATTGATAGTACAGAAGACAAAATAAAGCCAGTTGAAACCATAGAAGATATTACAACCCATTTAGCTAAAAATCCACCTAAAGGGGGAATTCCCGCTATTGACAAAACTGATAAAGTTAAAGTTATCATAATTATTTTAGGTTGAGTTAACACATTACAAAATTCAACTATCAACGAATTATCATTAAGAGCAGAATTAGAACCTACTATTATTATTAAGAAAGTTGTAGTATATAGTACTAAATAAATAAGACTTCCTTCAATTCCCCAAAAAACCTCTGAATTTAACCCAAATAGTATAAATCCTGTGGCTAATATACCGCTGTAGGCCAATAATCTATTTAGATGTGATTGGTTTATTGCTCCTACTGATCCTACTATTAATGACAATAATGTACAAACAAGAATTAATTTATTGTTAGGGAACAATAGTACCAATACACCAAATACACTAAGCTTCGGTAAAGTAGCTAATATTAACAAAGCTTTATTATCTGAACCCTGATAAACGTCCGGTACTCAAAAATGAAGGGGACTAGCTCCTAATTTAAATAGTAAAGCTACCACTATCAATAATTTTCCCATAGAATAATCTTCATTAATAATCACTGTATAATCACAAACCCCTAAATTTACAAAAATTACAGAAGCTCCTAATAAATATAATCCGGTAGATATAGAACTCAAAATAAAATATTTAAGTGACGCTTCTATTTTAGCCAAATTATTCCTTTTTCTTGCGATTATTATGAATATTGATAAACTTTGTAATTCCAAACATAAATACAAAGCCAGCAAATTGTTAGTAGAAACCATTATTGATGAAGCTATTATAACACAAAAAACCAATACATCAGTAGATGACAAAATATTGGAATTCCCTAAATTTATTGTTCATATTCCAAAAATTCAACATAGTATTTTAATAATTCCTTGTCATTCTAATAAACTTAATGTATTAAAATCGATAGTAAATAATAATACTAGAGTTCCTAATACAAATGTTTTATTAAATAGATTAATAGGAATCTTTAGAATAAGAGAAACTATAAGAACGACTAATAAAATTATTTCATAAAAATTATAAACCATTATTGTAAGAATAGGATTCGAACCTATCTATTCAGATTATGAGTCTGATAACTTACCTGTAGTTTATCTTACAAGAGGCTAAGATCCTCACCAATATACACAGACATAAAGAAACAACCACACTACATCTACAAAATGTCAATATCAACTAGCAGCTTCGAATCCGAAATGGTGGTGTCTAGTAAATTGATGGTATACCAACCTGATTAAGCAAACTAACAAGAACGTAGTTCCCACTAAAACATGAAAACCGTGGAATCCTGTTGCCATATAAAACACAGACCCATAAACAGAGTCAGAAATAGCGAATGGAGCTTCATGATATTCCATAACTTGGAGAGAAGTAAAAATTATTCCTAAAACTACTGTGAACAGTAAGCTTAATAAAGATTGTTCACGTTTACCATTGATAATGGCGTGGTGTGATCAGGTAACTGTTGCCCCTGAACTAAGTAGTATTGCAGTATTTAGTAGTGGTACAGAAAAAGGATTTAATATTTGAACTCCTATTGGAGGTCATAATGCGCCTAATTCAATAGCAGGGGCCAAACTACTATGAAAAAAAGCCCAGAAAAAAGCGACAAAGAAACAAATTTCTGATAAAATAAATGTTATCATTCCTATTTTTAATCCTTTTTTAACTACTTCTGTGTGATGTCCTTGAAAAGTCGCTTCTCTAACTACATCACGGCACCAAACAACAAATGTTACACTCAAAACTAAAAATCCCAACAATAATACTCAAGCAAAACTATAATGAAAATATATAACACCTCCCAAGGTAATTAGAAATACCCCACAAGCTGCTGTGTATGGTCAAGGACTAGGATCAACTAAATGATAAGGATGAAAGTTATTGGACATTAATGTGATTTTAATGTATCTTCTAAATATATGGTAATTAATAAACAAAAAACATAAGCTTGAATCAAAGCAACAGCAATCTCTAAAACAGTTATAAATATCATTATTAAAATAGGAAATAAACTTAACATTATTAAATTAGATTCCAACATCTTATAGCTAAAACTGGCTAGTATTATAAATAGTAGATGTCCTGCAGATAAATTTGCAGCCAACCTAATCCCTAAAGAAAGAGCTCTGGACAAATAACTAGCTGTTTCAATTAAAACTAACAAAGGCCCTAAAGCCATAGGGGCCCCTTGAGGCATTAACATACTAAAAAAATTCAACTTAAAGTTCTTGATTCCTAATATAGTTACGGCAATTAATATAGATAAAGAAATACCAAAAGTTATAACTATATGAGTACCTACTGTAAATACGTAAGGAAAAAGGCCGAACAAATTTAAGAAAGCTATTAAAAAAAAAGTGGAAATTATAAACGGAAAATACTTTAATCCCCTACTAGTTAAACTATCTTTAATTAAATTCACTCAATGATCATATAATATTTCCAATACAACCTGTCATCTCCTGGGAATTAAATTATTATTTCTGAATATCACTAATATAAAAATAATACTAATTAACAACATTAATGAGCTATTAGTAACCCCAGGAACAATATTAACTATAACAAATTGGTCAAAATAACTAGCCATTTAAATTATAAATTAATTTTCTTAAGCCCCTATATTCTTTATTTACTAAAAAAGAAACATTTTCTTCAGAAATATTAATTCTAGCTTCCATCAATTTTTTGGTATTTGGCAACACTAATGAAACTAATATAATTATTAGCAAAACCATAGACCCAACCAATCAAACATACTGATTAATAAATGTAACAACATCTAATTGAGGCATTAAATCGAGGAGTATTGGATTTGAACCAATATTAATAGCTTTGAAGGCAATTAGTTTTCATTAACTTAACTCCTCCGAATCTATTCTTCAGAAATTTTAGATTCAACTCAATCTACAAAAGTTTCGAGTGATACACCCCTAATTGCTATTGGCATAAAACTATGGTTACTACCACAAATTTCGGAACATTGTCCGTAAAATAAACCAGGTCTTTTCATAAACAAATCTGATTGGTTTAACCTACCTGGTATGGCATCAACTTTAATTCCTAATGAAGGAACTGCAAAAGAATGAATAACATCAGCAGAAGTAACCATCAATCTCACATGAGACTGAATAGGTAATACTAAGGAATTATCGACCTCAAGTAACCTATTATCACCTAACTCCAAATCAGAAGTAGGTATCATATAAGAATCAAATTCTAAATCTACATCAGTATAATCAGAATATTCATAACTCCAATACCACTGGTGACCTACCGCCTTAACTGTAATACTAGGCTCCATAGTTTCATCGATTAAATATAGTAGTTTTAATGAAGGAAAAGCTATAAACACCAATATTACAGCGGGTATTATAGTTCAAATTATTTCAATAACAGTACCTTCTGTTCAATACTTGTACTTAAATTTACTTAAAATTGACTTAAGTATAAACCAAAAAATAGTAATACAAATAGCAGGAGCAATAACCATTATATAATCATGCAAAAAATGAATTTCTTCCATTATTGGACTAGCAGCATCTTGAAAAGACAATTGTCAATCAGTAGGAACATCATTATATAGTAATTTGATTAATAGAACATAAATATAATTATTCATATCTATTATATCTAAATCATTTTCATAGAAAAAGCTTATAATAAATAAATTTATAGGATATAATAGACATGAATACATATTTATCAAGATGATTATTTTCAACTAACCACAAAGACATTGGAACATTATATTTAATATATGGAATTTTATCAGGTGTACTAGGAGCGGGATTCAGTATGATAATAAGATTAGAGTTATCAGGCCCTGGCTCAATGCTAGGAGATGATCATTTATATAACGTCACAGTAACTGCTCACGGACTAATAATGATTTTCTTCTTTGTAATGCCTGTACTTCTAGGAGGGTTTGGAAATTGATTTGTGCCTTTATATATAGGAGCACCTGATATGGCATTCCCGAGATTGAACAATATTAGTTTCTGATTATTACCACCAGCCTTATTGTTATTATTGGGATCTGCCTTAGTAGAACAAGGTGTAGGAACGGGTTGGACTATATACCCTCCCTTAAGTTCAATTCAAGTTCATTCTGGGGGTTCAGTAGACATGGCAATATTTAGTTTACATTTATCAGGTGTGTCTTCAATATTAGCTTCAATTAATTTCATTACCACCATTTTAAATATGAGGGCTCCAGGAATGACCATGGATAAGATGCCATTATACGTATGGTCTATACTAGTTACTGCTGTGTTATTAGTTTTATCACTACCTGTATTTGCAGGAGCAATCACAATGTTATTAACTGATAGGAATTTTAATACTTCATTCTTTGACCCAGCAGGTGGGGGAGATCCTATTTTGTACCAACATTTATTTTGGTTCTTCGGGCACCCAGAGGTGTATATTTTAATATTACCGGGATTCGGAATAATATCTCAAATAATACCTGTATTTGCATCAAAAAAAAGTATATTTGGATATTTAGGTATGGTTTATGCATTAATAGCAATAGGATTTTTAGGGTTTATAGTATGAGCTCACCACATGTATACTGTAGGTATGGACGTAGATACTAGAGCTTATTTTACTGCCGCAACAATGATAATAGCAATCCCTACCGGGATTAAAATATTCAGTTGATTAGCAACTCTTTATGGAGGAGTGGTAAGATTCGAAACACCTATGCTTTGAACAATGGGGTTTATATTTCTATTTACAGTCGGAGGATTAACAGGAGTATTATTAGCTAACGGATCATTAGATATTGCATTTCATGACACATATTATGTAGTAGCACACTTTCATTATGTATTGTCCTTAGGAGCCGTATTTACAATATTTGCCGGATTCTATTATTGGTTTGGCAAAATAACAGGGTATTCTTATAACGAAACTTATGCCAAAATCCATTTCTGATTAATGTTTATAGGAGTAAATACAACATTTTTCCCTCAACATTTTTTAGGATTAGCAGGAATGCCAAGACGTTACTCAGATTTTCCTGATGGATTTGCCGGATGAAATTTGATAAGCTCAATAGGTTCTGCAATATCAATTGTTGCTACTATATTATTTATATATATAATATACGACGCTTTTTACAGAGAAATAAAATTTGTAGGATGAACAAACAATAATGGATACCAACCATCATTAGAATGAGTACACAATTCCCCACCCAGCCATCATACATATGAAGAACTACCATTTGTTTTTGTCCCAATTAGATCCAGCACAAAAAACTAAAGGATATAACCAAATTTATCTAATATCACTATTTTAGAAAAGTTTAGAACAAACAATTAAAGACTAAAATCTGATAATAAAAATATATAATAATTAAAAGAGAAAACATTCAATAAAAAATAAAAATGAAATACAAGTAGTGGCGAACGAACCTATAAACACAAACCATAAATTATAAGTAATTAAACTTAAGTGCTAAAAGATAAAATTAATAAAAAAAGTACTGCGAAGGAAACATTTATAATATATTAATCCTTTAGTATATTAGTTGTTGATCAACATACCTTTTGTATAATGGACCTACAAGAAACTGCTTAGTAAATAAATATTTATAAACATAATAAAAAATTAATTGTTCCCGAAACTAAGTGATCAATTCCAGAACAGCATATTGTGCGAACTAATTACTGTTTCAAAAGTATTAGATGATTTTGGAATAGAGGTTAAATACTAATCGAACTTAGAAATAGCTGGTTTTCTACGAAATCTTTATAAGAAGAAATAATAATAATTAAATATATTGTATAAAAATATATAATTAATAGATATTATTTACAAACTACTAATGAAAAGATTAGTAGTTTACAGAGGAATAGCTCAAAACAAAAGCTAAAGACACAAACCAACATAGTGTTAAACAAAGCAAAATAAAAACGAGAGAAAAGTAGGACTGGAAACAACCACCTTATAAATAATACGTAACAGTAACACTCAAAAATATATGCTTTAAAAATACAGGTGGCTATGACAACCCTGAAGCTTTGTAATAGGTAGAAGAATAGACTATAAAAATAGTGGAAATAATGTAGGTATGAATAATATTGTTATTTTAGGGTTTAATATTTAAACAGATTCTAAAAAAACAAAAATTACGATACTAACTGTCAAAGTGAAAAATCAGTGTCTTAGAAACTGTACTATCTAATCACAGAGAATAAAAACAACAAAAAAAATTATTACCAAGGAACTCGGCAAAATAAAATCATTAACACTACAAGGAAATCGACTGTTTACCAAAAACATAGCTCTACTACACACATGTAGAGTGATACCTGCTCCATGGCTACAAATAAACAATAATAGTAGTTAAATAGCCGCGGTAACTCTGACCGTGATAAAGTAGCATAATCACTCGTCATTTAATTGGTGACTAGAATGAATGGTTTTACGAATTTCCAACTGTCTCAGTAATAAAATTAATGAAATTAAACCAATAGTGAAGATGCTATTTATAAATTGTAAGACGAAAAGACCCTATCGAGCTTTACTAAACGCTTAAATAAATAAATACTACAAAATATTTTAGGACAAAAATATTTAAGCTAATTAGTTTGGTTGGGGCGACCACCTCTAAAAAAGTATCAGAGGAGATCTAACGGTTAATATTAATATAAAAAAGCCTAACTGCATATAAATACATTAATCAGTTACAACAAGTAGGATATAATGACCCGTTGGGACTATCTAAACACCTAACGATTACAAAAAAAGTTACCGTAGGGATAACAGGGTAATATTCTCGAAGAGTTCTTATCGATGAGAATGTTTGCCACCTCGATGTTGAATTATGATATCCTAAAGGTGCAAAAGCTTTTAAGGGTTGGTCTGTTCGACCAATAACATCATACATGATTTGAGTTCATTCCGTCGCAAGACAGGAAGGTTTCTATCTACAATTTAGGATTAACTATAAACTTTAGTACGAAAGGAATTAGATTTATTATTAAAATAATAAAAAACAAAAATTAACTTGAATCCATATAAAGATAAATACAAAATCCAACAATTATATATATACAACATGCGCACAATAAGAAAAGAAACACACCTAGAAATATGAACATACTATACACCAATATACACACTCACTGAAAACTTATTAAGTAAAACTTTAAAAAAAATAATATATACACATATATTTACCACAACAAAAAACACAATCTGGGTACATTACATTAACAAATATTATACAATATACACCAATAAAAATATTAGAAACTCAAGATTTAACATAAATGATCTAACAAAAAAAATATTAAATATATCATACACTTATTCACTAAACTTAAAACATATAACTATAATACACAGACAAGCAAAAGGATAATCATGACAAAGGAAATAATAAAAATATTACAACTAAACTCAACTTTAACATACAACACAAAGAAAGAAACAAAAAGAAATACAATAGCAAAAATATCCAAACAAATATACACCAATATACACACAAATACCCAACAAAGAAAAAAACTATTAACAAACCGCAACAAAATATTTATAAATAACCTAACGTACAAAAATATCATATTAAGACAAACAACATGTAAAAGAATAAACGCAGCAGATATAAATTCATTATACCCATTTTCGTTTATAAACAAACTTCCTACAGAAAAAAAAAAAAAACAAACTTTATNGTATTACATAACAAATTTAACAAACCCAACCTTTGAACGTATCCCTTTATCCAAAATCCAAATAACCAAATTTCCCCCATTTTACACAATCCCCCACTTAATTTACCTAAAAAAACTTAAATACAATATTGATATAATCAATCCTTTAGAAACAAATTATAATAACAACGTAATGACAGATTTCATATTACATGTCTATAAAAAAAAACAAAAAACCCACAAAAAAATCACAAAGTTTTTACTAACCTCCCTTTAGGGAAAAAGGT